ACATCTATGTCAGCTTTTTCCGAATGCATCTAAAGCTACTCGCTTTCTAGATGATCCCTCTAGAAGAGGGGGATTCTATCAAATCTTTCTAGTCTAGTTACTTCGTTCCCTATTTCTACTCGTGGGATCCTAAGGAAAATAATTTTGTTTCTACCGAGCTGAAATAATAAGTCGAGGGTTCTAGTAAACCAAAACCATCGTTTTCTAGCTATTTGGCTTCAATCTCCCTTTTACAGCTCAAAAATTGAAGATTTAGTTACGATTGAAAGTTTTATACTATCATCCATAGATCCTTTATTTATACTCATTCAATTGGAAGAATTGAACCAATCAAAAAAATTATGCTTCTTGACTCCATAATCCAATTTTTTTCTTAAAATTATGATTGACTTTTGGATAGAAATCGTGAGAATGTATATTCTTTCCTCAAATATCCTATTGAGGGGTAAAGGATTAAATCTTTTTAAGAAATAAAGTTTTTGATCGGAATATGAAAAAAAAAAATGGAAAGAACCCTTAACTATTGAAGTTGTTAATAGAACGAATCACACTTTTACCACTAAACTATACCCGCTACATATTCATTATTGGGTATGAATGGACCATTTGTCCAACAAAGTAATTAGACGCAGTCAAGATAGCATCGGAATCATGAAAATTCCAGCATTAACACGTATTTTGTTCCTCCGCGGCGCGGGCTTTAAAACTTGAAAAAAAAATACAAAAAGTTTAGTCAAATTTAAATAGTGTACTAAAGTTATAAGTATTTTTTTTTGTTGGAAGTCATTACTGAATTTCCTTTTTTTTTTCAACATCCCCCCACTTGAACTGCCAGATTTTCTGAATTCGGGTAGATTGGGCCTCACTTGTCCTTTGCCTTGAACAATTAAATGATTTCTAGTCTCAATTTAGAAATATGATTTAGAAATATGTCTTTTCTATTTGATATTATTGATCTTATCAGATATATTTCTTTCTTAATACTTCCTTTATAATCATATTAATCTAGATATAGATAATTTCTTAAAAGAATTTCTAATAACTAATAATTAGGAATGGAAATGAAAATTGCTCTTCTTGTTTCAAGAACAATTTTGATTGGATATAAAAACAAAATGAAATTGATTCGTTGGAACGAAAGAAGTACTGGCCCGGCCAGTACTTAACCAGGCCGGGAAATGAACCTTTTGTACAAAATACAAAGAAGTAAGGTATTCTTTCTATTGGAGAAATCTGTTTCGAATCATTATCAAAAAAGAAGGAAAATAAAAATTGTTCTCAATCTTGACTTCACGTGTCACATCACATGAGAAATTTCCCATTTGGAATGGGGAGAGATGGCTGAGGGGACTAAAGCGTCGGATTGCTAATCCGTTGTACGAATTATTCGTACCGAGGGTTCGAATCCCTCTCTCTCCGACCCCCCGATCACTTGAAATTTTAGAATTGGAATAAATTTCGATTATTTTATTTTATAAATCTTTTATCTTTATCTAGTATCTATTCCATTTATTGATACATTTACCTATGAAAAATAAAGGAAAAACTAAAAACGAATCTCATCTCTTTTTTTTATTCTTCACGCCCAGGATTACGCCCCGGATCATTAGATAAGAATCCGAAGATGAAGAGAGAAACAAAGAATATTACTACTGTGTAAACGAAGAGTTTAAGAGTAAGCATTACAAATCTCCAAGATAAGATCATTTTTTTTTTTAAGGAAATAGATCACCTATTTTACGACACACACTATAAACACTATTTTGATATGACGCTCTAAAGATGAAAAAAAAAACTTCCTTTTTTTTATTCATTTTCACGAATTTCTTTCTAATGTAATAAGATTCAGATTTTTTCGTTACTAAAAATTTCTTGCCATATCTCTAATTAGGTATTGTATGGGATCTTATAAAGGAAAGGTCAGAACAAAAGAAGAAATAAGCTTATTAAAGATCATCGCCCCCTTATTCAAATTCAATTTGAATATAAAATAGAAAAAATTTCGCTTTTTGAATCGAGGGTTCCTAATGTCAGACTTATCTGATCTTATTTATTTTTAGAATCAAAATCTCATCTTTTTTTCTCAAATAAATTATGAATATGAATTGAAGAAAGATTTCCTTTTTATCGAAAACTTACAGCAGCTTGCCAAACAAAGGCTAAGAGAAAAAAGAGTAAAGGGATAACCGGCATAACGTCTACAATTGGATTGAAAAAGGCATAAGCCTCGGGCAATTTGGCGAATAAAAAACTACTCGAATAAAGGGTAGAATTAAGACAGATACAGATGAAACTAAAGATATTAACCATAACAAACATTTTTTTTTCTTAAAGATTCAAATTCAATTGAAATGATAATAAATTATCAGATTGGATTGAGTTGTTTTTCTGAGGGAAAATTGAAAAAGAAAAAGGCGGATAAAAGAAATAAATTCTTCTTTTTCTTTGATTTCTCCCCAATCAAGAATCCTTCCTTACATTCTCCAATCAAATGAGAATACAAGGAATTCTATTTTCATACAATATCTTAATTGAATTCTATGTAATGATCAATGAATCTTTTTGATTCTATATCTATTGTGTTGAATCCTAGCGACAACATGTCCTATATTTATTTTGGTTGGTTATTGACGAATAATCAATATTTAGCTTAGTTTTTCTTAGACAAAAGAAAAATGGGGCGTGGCCAAGCGGTAAGGCAACGGGTTTTGGTCCCGTTACTCGGAGGTTCGAATCCTTCCGTCCCAGATCGTTTCCATCAGAAACGAAAGATTCTTCTCTATTGAAATTTTCAATTTCATTAAACAATTTTCTGTTTAATGTTGGATACAATGTTATCAATCTTAATTCTAAGAATGATTCTTAGAATCATATCTTTTTTTTTTACTAAAGTATTTGATTCTTAAATATTCATGATGACTTTCTTTAACGATTTTTTGTTTTATATGATGGAGATGGATACGAAAAGATCAGAATCCGAGGAGTCTGATTTTATCTTTGATCTTACCTTACACGAGACTTTTTCTACTCCATAATAATGAAAACAAAGAAACTGTATTCTCAAATCATCTCTCTGTTTTAAATGAAAATCAGATTAAATTGTAGATGGTAAATAATACGTAAATCATAATATTAGAATCATAATACATAATCATAATAATCCTCAAATCATAATTCATAAATAAAAAATCTGAAAATATTCAGAATATTCATAAATATTCATATTAGAATAGAATAGAATAGATTAATTTCATATAATTTTAAGAATCTATTTATATAATATAGATTCTTTATAGAAATATGTTATATCAATATGTTATTATATTTATATATATATATTCTAAATATAGAAATTATAGAAATACATAATTCTTACATAATAATAGATCTTGTATATTATTGTTATTAATATTATCTTAATATTCTATGATTGAATATGAATATTTATAAATAAAAAAAAATGAAATATTTAGTTTAGTAGAGTTAGTTTAGTATATTATTTAGTTAAAGTGGATAAAATTTTTATCCATTCATGGGGATTTCTTTTTCATTTGAATGAAAGTAAAGTCAAAGGCTTTTTTTGAGGTTTCTAATTTCTTTTTTTTTTTTGAAAAAGAGGGATCTTTTATGATGGACAATCCCGAAAGATCTGTTGAAGATGTAAATCAGTTTGCTTAAAACTGATTTGTTTTTTTTTCATGTTATTTTCTTCATATGAGAAAATATGGGGTGAAATTAAGTGAAATACTTTCCGGATAAACATTTATCTATCCTATAGATAGATAAGTGTGTATTATTATGTATCGGTTCAGCCAATGACTATTCATGATTCCATATTGAATCAATTGCATACGGTTCCAAATTCCAATAAAATGAGAGGGATGTTATGGTAAAACTTCGTTTGAAACGATGTGGTAGAAAGCAACGTGCGACTTGAAGGACATGATTGGCTGTGGATTCTGACATCCACCATTTTCTATACGAATGAAGATGCTCTTGTCTCGACATAGTTTGTTCTGCTAGGAACCTAATTTCATTTGTCTTGGGTTGCTAAATCTAAATAAAAAGACTAATGCTATATAATGGTATAACATATGATGGAGCTCGAGCAAAAATGATTGATTCATTTCTTGGGGGAATAATCTAGGGTTAGTGACAATCAATAAGTTAGACCAACTTTGTAAATATATCATCAATATCTAAAATATAGATAAATGGAGAGGTTCAAATTTGAACAAGTTTGAAATCAAAAAAGTCAAATTTGTCGAAATTTTCAAACTGTTTCGATCAAGAGTGTATCACAAAGGAATCAATCTTTCGTATGATTTTTCCCTTTTTCCATAGAAAGAAAAAAAAACAAAAGGTATGTTGCTGCCTTTTTGAAAAGGAGCAAGGATCACCGAAGTAATGTCTAAACCCAATGATTTCACAAAGCGCAAAGCAAAGACAACGAATTCCGGAACAAGGAAACACTATTTTCACTTGTCTCAACAATTGGATCAGAATGAGTAAAAAAATAGATCCGAAAGGAGACAAAAAAAGAGGTTAGAGACAGCTCAATAAATTCTAAGGATTTCCTTTCGAACTCTTTCAAAACTACCCAACTTGAGTTAGGAGTACGAATGAGATTTCTTTTTTCTGTAAGGAAAAAAGGCTCAAATTACAGTCTAATTCTTTATGGATCCATTTCTCTTTCTATTTCTATCTATATAGATAGAAATTCTAGAAATTAAAATCATTTTTTCTTGAGCCGTATGAGGAAAAAACCTCCTATACGTTTCTAGGGGGGCATCTTTTATCTACATCTATCCCAATGAGCCATCTATCGAATCGTTGCAATTGATGTTCGATCCCGAAGAGAAGGAAGAGATCTTCGAAAAGTAGGTTTCTATGATCCGATAAAGAATCAAACTTATTCAAATGTTCCTGCTATTTTATATTTCCTTGAAAAAGGTGCTCAACCCACAGGAACTGTTCATGATATTTTAAGGAAGGCAGAATTCTTTAAAGAATTTCGAGTTTCTTTTGATAAAAAAGAAAGGAAAAACAAGAGTCATGAATAAAAAAAGGGTAGTGTAACTAGTACCTAATCTTTGTGTAATTCTTTATTCAAAGTTTTTTCTTTTCTTGTTCTATTCATACTTAATCTTAATTCTGATTTTTTTTCTTGCTTCTTGTTGTGGAACCCCCCAACAAGGGGGGTAATCTTTCTTCTTGTATTTGTATTGTACCATTCTTTTTTTTTATTAAAAAAAGCCGATATTTTTTTCTCTCTCTACCTTTTCCTTATTCCTTATTTTTTTCTGCTCCAATTTATTATTTCTTCTTTATGTTTTTATGTTGTGCTAATCCAACACAAATTTCTATATAATTTAGAATTTATTGAAATTTGTTTTCAAAAAAGTCCATTTATATTGACAATGGCGTCTCGAACAAATATAATTTGATCATAGATAAATAGATCTTTTTCTCCTCACTCCCTATTGGCTCTTTCCTTGACTTTAGTAAAATGGATGGGTTTGCTGGATTTCTTTTTTTTTATACAAATATACAAAACGTATTTTCTTAGCGAAAATAAAAAAAAATTGAAAAACCACCCAATTTTATCAATTTTTCAATTCTCTTTTGAATCTCTTGTTTTTTGAAGCGGATCCGCTTGATATTTTGGTGGTTAGATTTATTGCTAGTTCCGTGTTTTGACGCAGTTGTGCAGTGCAATTCCATTGATTTTTTTATTTTCTTTTTTTATTTCGATCATATCTACACTTCATATTGATTCGGGTTGCTAACTCAATGGTAGAGTACTCGGCTTTTAATTGCGACTATGATCTTTTACGCATTTGGATGAAGGAATTCGTCTAGACTATTGGTAGAGTTTAGAAGACCGCGACTGATCCTGAAAGGTAATGAATGGAAAAAAAAGCATGTCGTAAAAAGAATAGAAAAATAGACAAAAGAATAATAGAATCATAGAAAAAGAAGAAATCTAGTACTCATAATAGAACGAACATAAGAATTTTTTCTTTTTCTAAAAATTTTTAAGTTCAGTAAAGTATTTGATAGGCGAGTCTAGTGAATAAATGGATAGAGCCTTATGGCTCCAATTCGAGTAAGACAAAAAAGCAACGAGCTTCCCTTCTTAATTTGAATGATTACCCAATCAAATTACTAATTAGACGTTAAAAATAGATTAGTGCCTGATGTGGGAAAAGGTTCTCTTGTGAATTGTGAGTGGACCATTGATTCTTTTTTTATTAATCCTAATTATTCTTTATTCTGGATTGGAGACGGATGTGTAGAAGAAATAGTATAGTGATAAAAAAAATAATTTCTTTTCCAAAGTCAAAAGAGTGATCGAGGTGCAAAAATAAAAGATTTTTACCCCCTTATTCCTTCTTTTTTTATTGTTATTCTAGTTATATTAACAAGGAAAAGAAAACCAAATTGTATAGAAAGGAAAAAGATCTGTAGATTGGGCTCTCTGTCTCCGGGGTATATATTCTTTATTTGTTCTTACTTTTCTATAATCTTTTACTTCTTAGAATTTGAATATTCTATACTAGTTATAGTATTTTAGTCTAAGATAAACAATATACTAAATACAACATACACATACGCCGTTCTGACCATATTGCACTATGTATCAGTATCATTTCATAACACAAAAAGTGCCTCCCTTTTTTGGTTCCAGTAGAAATCTATGTAAATGGCAGAATTACAAGGATATTTAGATTGAAAAAAGATAGATTTAGGCAACAAAACTTCCTATATCCGCTACTCCTGAAGGAGTCTATTTACTCACTTGCTCATGATCATATCTTCAATAGTTTGATTTTTTACGAACCTGTGGAAATTCTTGGTTATGACAATAAATCTAGTTTAGTACTTGTGAAACGTTTAATTACTCGAATGTATCAACAGAAATCTTTGATTTCTTCGTTAAATGATTCTAACCAAAATGGGTTTTGGGGTCACAAGAATTCTTTTTCTTCTCATTTTTCTTCTCAAATGGTATCTGAAGGTTTTGGAGTCATTCTAGAAATTCCATTCTCGTCGCGATTAGTATCTTCCCTTGAAGAAAAAAAAATACCAAAATCTCAGAATTTACGATCTATTCATTCAATATTTCCCTTTTTAGAGGATAAATTCTCGCATTTAAATTATGTGTCAGATCTACTAATACCCCATCCCCCCCATCTGGAAATCTTGGTTCAAATCCTTCAATGCTGGATCAAAGATGTTCCTTCTTTGCATTTCTTGCGATTTTTTTTCCACGAATATCATAATTTGAATAGTCTCATTACTTCAAATAAATCCATTCACGTCTTTTCAAAAAGAAAGAAAAGATTCTTTTGGTTCCTACATAATTCTTATGTATATGAATGCGAATATCTATTCCTGTTTCTTCGTAAACAGTCTTCTTATTTACGATCAACATCTTCTGGAGTCTTTCTTGAGCGAACACATTTCTATGGAAAAATAGAATATCTTATAGTAGTG